TCTCATAAATATAAGTCAGAGATATATGGATATATCCATTTCATGTCAAAACGGATCCTTATTTTTTTTTTACTTATTTATTTGTACATCTGTACATCGGTTACTTTTGATTTCGAGAGTCTTTTTTGCTTTAGAAAGATTATCCTTGTCTTTGTTTATGTCTCGGGTTGGAACAAATTACTATAATTCGTCCCCGCCTACGGATCAATCGACATTTTTCACAAATTTTACGAACAGAGGCCCTTATTTTCATATTTGTCATTCCTTTTCTTAATTCCGAATCTATTTATTGGAAGAAAATAAGTTTCTTGAAATTTTTAACTTCGAATTGTATCCCCACGAAAGAATGTTGAAATTGAAAAAACCACCGAATCATTCGAGTCTTTGCTTTGGAGTCTATAAACTATACGTCCTTTGGTTGAAATAAGGACTTACCTCAATTTTTATTCTATTTCTTGGTAGTATACGTATAAAACAACGTCGAATCCTTTCCGAAACAAAAACCCGAATAATATTTTCATTATCTCAAATCTAAACGAACCCCAAAGATACATACCATTGGTAAGTTGTTCAGTAATTAAACCCTCATGAATCTTTTTTTGTTGTTTCCTTCCAGGTAAAACCGCTTTGAAGTATCAACTAATGACTAATGTAAGAGGGGTAATATTATAAAGTTGTCCTTTCTCTTTTTTCACAAATATGAAAGTTCTGCGTATAACGTATAATTCGTCTATCAGAAAGATTACCATATATAACACAAAATTTCTCCGCCGATTCCTTCTATTCGAGCCTTTCGGTCTGTCATTATACCTCGAGAAGTGGAAAGAATTACAATCCCCATTCCGCCTAAAATTCTAGGAATTTTTTGATAGTTAGAATATATTCGTAAACCGGGTCGACTGATCCGTTTTAAATTTAAAATAGTTCTATACGGTCCTTTTCTATTTCTTCTATGTCGTAGTGTTAAAACCAAAAAATATTTATTGCTTTCCTGATGTTTTCTCACGTTTTCAATAAAACCTTCTTGTAAAAGGATTTTAACAATATTTTCAGTGATGTTAGTAGATGGTATTCGAACTGTTCTTGTTTTATTCATGTCAGCATTTCGTATAGCGGTTATTATGTCAGCAATAGTGTCTTTACTCATGATAAACTAATATTTTTGTTGCCCCCGAATTTTGATATAATCAACATGCTCTTTTTTTTTATTTATCTTTATTTCTGAATTATTAAAGGTATATACGTGATATATAAACAATCCACTAATTAATCGGTTTCATTCAAATACTATAACTATATTACGGCCTTCCCTTATAATACTTCGGGTGCTAATGAAACTATTTTAGTGAAATTTAACTGTCTTAATTCCCGGGCGATCGCGCCAAAAATTCGGGTTCCTTTAGGATTTCCTTCTTGATCAATAACAACTGCAGCATTGTCATCATATCGTATTATCATACCGTTGTCGCGTTTGAGTTCTTTACAAGTACGTACAATTACAGCTCGGATTACTTCTGATCTTTCTAGAGGTGTATTTGGTACGGCTTCCTTGATTACAGCAACAATAACGTCACCAATATGAGCATATCGTCGATTACTAGCTCCTATGATTCGAATACACATCAATTCTCGGGCTCCGCTGTTATCCGCTACATTCAAATAGGTTTGAGGTTGAATCATATCATTTTTTTATCGATTTTTTTTGTTTTCAATGCAAGGGTTTAAATAAAAAAAAGAAATATTATTTGTTCAAAACAAAAAAACCTGCAATTTTTTTTTTTTTCATACAAAAGACTCCTTTCCTTTGTTTCTACATCCCTATCCCGAAAGAATGAATTGAGTTCGTATAGGCATTTTGGATGCCGCTATTGAAATTGCCCTTCTGGCTATATTTTCTGCTACTCCGCTCATTTCATAAAGTATTCTACCGGGTTTAACAACAGCTACCCAATATTCGGGAGATCCTTTCCCCGAACCCATACGTGTTTCTGTAGGTCTTACTGTAACGGGTTTGTCTGGAAATATGCGTACCCATATTTTTCCACCGCGGCGTGCGTTTCGTGTCATTGCTCGCCGCCCTGCTTCTATTTGTCTAGATGTGATCCAAGCGGGTTCAAGCGCTTGAAGAGCATATCTACCGAAGCAAATACGATTGCCTCGATAAGATATTCCTTTCATTCTTCCTCTATGTTGTTTACGGAATCTGGTTCTTTTGGGGTTATAGTTGATGGTTGTTTATCAATTCCATCCATCTCTACTACAGAACTGGACATGAGAGTTTCTTCTCATCCAGCTCCTCACGAATTAAACAATTAAAAAATAATATACACGGTGAATAATATACGGAATCGTGGTATTCTTTTAAATTTTATCTAATCTATTATAAACTATATCTATTATAAATTAGAAATTTTTTGTGTTTTAATATATATTTAATATATAATTAAACACGTCTTCTATTTATAGATAATGTCGTTTTGATATAACGTTATAATGAATCTTTATTTTGCCTTTGTATTATCATATCGAATCGACTAAAATTTAGAAATAAAAAAAATTCGCGGGCGAATATTTACTCTTTCAACATTCAATTGTAAGATTAGTCTATGACATGACCTCTCAGAATAAATGAATAGGTTTCTGGTTCGTTCCGCCATCCTACCCAATGAATCATTAGGATTCGTTTTCAATAGAATCTTATGCATTCACAGGTTCTGTCGTCCCCACCACTTCTCGATTAATGGTTAGGTCTGAATTCTACAACGGAGCCCTTAATTAAAATTTAATTTATTAATGAAATTTTTTCTTGAGTCAACCTTCTCAGTCTTTATTGGCTCAGGGCTCTTGATTTTTTCTTCTATGCACTGATTTGTCTAATTATGGATCAATCAGTATTGATGCTTTATTACATTCCCTTTATATGAGATGACTCATAGACCTTACATATTGGAATTATATATCATTGATATTTCTTTTCCTATCTTTCTCTCACCCTTCCATTTATCTGTATACTTTTATTGCTTTACAACTCATAATCAGATTGGTTTTTCTTTTGTGTTTATGCAAAAAAGATTTCAGTTGCTACAATGATATGACTCATATATCATATCTTGACTGGTTCCTTATATCCAGATAATGCGAAGCGATGAGTTGGTTATTAGTTCTATAGTTATCAGTTCGTACTACGGGCCGGTCGATTTTGTTGAATCCTATAATCCTAAAAAAACCAACGAGTCACACACTAAGCATAGCAATTATACCAAACGATTAATCGAATTTTTATTCAACCTTATAGAATTGTTCATTTTTTTTATTTAACAGAAAAGGAATGAAAGAGTTTGCCGTTTTTGTTTTATCACCAGATAGAACTAAATACAAGTAAAGTAAGTTCTTATTATTCCTCGTCTACAAATATCCAAATTTTGATGCCTAATACCCCATAGATAGTTCGAACTGCGTAGGCACAATAATCAATTTTAGCTCGAATGGTTTGTAGAGGAACCCTACCTTCTCTGATCCATTCAACACGTGCAATTTCTTTTCCGTCGATACGCCCTGCAATTTGTACTTGAATTCCTTTTGTACCTGCCTGTTCAGTTAATTCAATAGCTTTTTTCATTGCTTTGCGAAATGAAACTCTATTCTTTAATTGTCCGGCTATAAATTCTGCAAGAATATTGGGGTGCCCATAAGGATTTGAAATTCTTGTAATAGCAATGTTAAGTTTTCGGTTTACACAATTGAGTTCTTTTTGTACATTCATCTGTAATTCTTCGATTCTTCGAGTCCTGTCTTCTATTAATAACTTGGGGAATCCCATATAGATTATGACCTGAATCAAATCGATTCTTTTTTGAATCTCTATACGTGCAATTCCCTCGACATTAGATGATATTTTCATATTCTTTTGTACATAATTTTTGATACAATCTCGTATTTTTTTATCTTCTTGTAGATCCTCTGAATAATTTTTTGGTTGTGCAAACCAAAGAGAATGATGACCTTGGGTTGCACCAAGTCTGAAACCAAGCGGATTTATTTTTTGTCCCATAATCCCCCACTACTATATATATCGTGAAACGTCATATCTGTTTGTATTTTTTTTTTATACATTCGGTTTTTTTTAAGCATAACATAATATAGCGTATTTGTATTTTTTATAATATAGAATATTATTCCTTTAAATATCCCTCAGCTCTAATTTATAGCTTTATTCCTCAGCTCTAATTTATAGCTTTTAGTTTTAGCTATTTCTTCTTCTTCATCTAAAGATATATCTTTCAATACAATAGTTATATGACAAGTGGATCTTTTTATTGGATAACTACGTCCTCGAGCTCGAGGCTTTAATTTTTTCACAGTCGTGCCCTCGTTGACTTCGGCTTTACTAATGATTAAACTTGTTTCGTTGAAACCCTTATTGTGAGTAGCATTTGCTGCTGCAGAATAAACCAATTTTAAAATGGCATAACATGCTCGATAAGGCATGAGTTCTAGTATCATAAGTGTTTCTTCATAGGATCGCCCACGTATTTGATCAATTACTCTTCTCGCTTTGTGAGCGGACATACATATATGTTGGCCTAAGGCATATACTTCTGTATATCGGTTCGCCTTTCTCTTCTTTATCATAAGGTTCACCTCTCATTAATGGACGACAAGCATTTATATTTTATTATTTTTTAATTAATTATTAACGACGAGATCTATTATCATTTTTCGCATGCCCTCGGAAATTTAGAGTAGGCGCAAATTCTCCCAATTTATGTCCTACCATACGATCCGTTATATAAATAGGCAAATGCTCCTTTCCATTATGGATAGCAATAGTATGCCCGATCATTGTAGGTATAATGGTAGACGCTCGGGACCAGGTTACTATTATTTCTTTTTCTGCTTTTGTGTTAAGTGTATTTATTTTTCTTAATAAATGATTCGCTACAAAAGGATTTTTTTTTAGTGAACGTGTCACAATCAATTACTCCTATTTTTGTTTTTAT